GCTTGCTTCATCCCGCCCTTCCTTCCCTCACCTGTCCCACGTGCTCTTTGATGCCGAAAATCCTATGTTCTGAGTGACCGTGAACACACTGCTTGAGACCCTTCTTTCTTGTGAATGGGTACGAAAGAAATCCCTTCTTCGCATCACTCCTTCCTTGGATTAGTAAACTACTATCGAAAATTCGTGGAGGGTTCTTCAAGGGCCCTGACCGATAGGAATCAAGGATGAGTCTCTACATCTATCTTATATCTGTTAATTTAGGATTAAAAAGGCTTCGGGAAGACAATGAGATCTCAGACTTTCCTGAAAGCTTAGTAAGGGAGTCCTAAGTAAAATAGCCTTATTCAATTCAATGATTTTTGACTGAATACCCGAAAGAATGGACAACCCACGGGGTCACTCTTTCCTTAAAGACTCATGTTATCGTTCACGCTTCCCGGCCAGGGATTCAATACCTAAAAGCTACATGTCTACTATTTATTCATACTTTAGAAATGAAGGACTCTCTCTATCCTGAGTTACTCAACCAGACCCGGACCTTACTCATACTGACTTCCCGGTACTCAAATCCGCTATTTCTCAACCGGACTCGAAGACAGTGGTCTAACCATTTCAAAGTGCTAGTACTCGAGGAATGGCAGAAGATTGCAAAGACTCGAGAACAGAAAGGGCATTGGCATCGGGGCTAGAAAGCAAGCAAGTAGGTAGGAACGCAAGCAAGAAAGGAAAGATAGAGAGAGAGGGACCTTTTCTAAAGTATATATAACCATTCTAAAGGCTTATACTCAAACGGACTCTCAAACCATAAGGCATGGGGTTCGCTTGAAAGTGAAATTCATGAGCTTGTTAACGCTGGGCACCTCTTGCTAGCTGTTCTACCGCCATCTTTGATGGCCTGTAGCTTGATTTCGAACAGAGAAATTGCTTCTTTCTATTAAAGGATAGACGAGCACACGTACGCGAAAGAAAGCCAAGGAAAGAGCGGCAAAAGCTTTTTATCTTTTTTTTTTTAGAAGTAGATGCCATGAGGATGCCCAATGGAGAATAAGATGTCAGCTGGGGGATTCAAGCTCTATACCTTACCTCTCCCAAAGGGCAAAAGGCCTATAATCAACGCAAAGGGGAGCTCTAAGTACCGGATACAGGCAGGGGTAGAAAGATAAGAAAGAAAGGCAAAGGCCGACGGTTCATTAGCTCCATAGTTGCTAACAGGTAGGGGCTGTTACTGGTCCGCAGATGAACTGAATCTCTCAAGTTGTTGAGCAGGAATGGGAACCTAGCAGATGCACTCATTGCTGATGCTAATCATTTATAACATTGAAAGAAATATACTATAGAAAACGACTCCAAAAAAGTAAAATGCAAGAGAGGTTGGTAACTAGGTTATCGGGTCCTGACAAAGGATGGAAACCGGCTTTCCTTAATCCCGATAAGGGTGCGGGAGGAAAACAGCCAGATCTATGGCTGATAGATGGGGAACTACCAACCTCCACAGGAGCCGCTAGCTCTCTAATGAAATCCAGTCCCCTCGAGAAGGGATGCAGTAGAGCTAAAATATCACCGGAGGAAAAAACTTCGATTACAAGGTGCGGAGCGAACGAGGAGAACATAAATCGATGAAGAAAACAAGAAATCGGGAATCTTAAAACACAGAAAAAAAATGAAAGAAAGCACCAAGGCAACAGCACTCGGAAACCTGAGTGTCTAAAGTCAAATACCATGATCCAGACTCACGCTGACATAATAAGAGTTTCGAAGGTTAAGCCGAAGAAGTTCGTCTTCAATCACGATTACGTTGACGACGACTTCTTCTTCTACAATAAAACTGTCTTAATAGATCAGATAACTTCCTCCATGGCAAGGGTACCAGATCTGGTTTGACAACCTGCTTCTCTCAGACCGGATTCTATAGCTTCCTTCCTTTATTTTGTTAGCTTGCCTTTGCCCTCGCAGACACAAGCTAACAAAATAAGGATTGGAACTTCAATACTTTCAAGGAAAGGAAATTATTCTTACCCTGGATTCAAGCAGGGTCAAAGGATGGGGCAGGGGAGTTTGAAACACTTTACATCTGTCTCTTTCCAAGCAGTCGTCGGTGGGATAAACCTTCTTCGTAGCTGTCCCCGGATAAAGGAAGAGTCCCAATAGTTCCTATCTCTTTTAGTTTAAGAAGTGCTCTCGGCACGTAGCCATCTTAGGCAAGCTATCAATTGAGCAAGCAAGTTTAAAAAAGGAGTCTTTCCCCAGGATTCCCTGGTAGGGCATCCAGGACATACCAGGCCAGGCGGGAAGGAATAAGAAGTATCGAAAGCTGGAGTATTGAAAGCTTTTTTTCAAGCCTTTACTTTTTCACTCTAGACCCAGTCTAAGTCCCCATAGACTGAATAGCAGTGCTCTTGGTTGGGAGTAATATCTAGTAGGATAAAACCAGTTTCATCCTGTTATTCTGCTTTCGAGCTTGTTGCAGTTGGAGGTACTTTACTTCTACCTGCCATTACTTCTCCCATCCCGCCATTTTTAGTGCTTCCGCCTTTTAGTCGTAAACCCCGTAATGTGGATACAACCGGGGTTACTGATCAAAACTATCCCCTCGCTTCCCTTGAGATCGATTACCCTTCCAAAGGATTTAGCAAGGAGCTAAACGGTTTAAAAGCTCCCCTCTCTAGCGAGCCAGCAATAGAATAAGCTTTGGCTTATTTAATATGCTTATGGCGGAATAAAATACTAAAACTTTCCCGTTATGATATGGGAAAATCTCATCTTTTATTTAGAGTTCCGTTCCAAGGCGGTCCATTCGAGGCTATAAAGAAGGCTAAGTAGATGTCTTTATCTGGGTAAGTTAGTTTGCTTAAGCTATTGGGAGTTCACCTCCATTTCCTCTCCTATTAAGTCGAGTGCTTCTGCCCCTGCTTCTGTTTTGGATGGGTATTGAGAAGGAGTGGAAGTTGCAATCATAAGCGGAGCACATCCTCTTCTCTTGAGAATTGTCAACCATATATATAATATAGTTGGGCTTGCTTTCGATGATGTCGATCCAACCAATCCAATTAAGGTTGCTCTAACTGAGTGGGACTTGTTTTGTTTAGCTTTTGTGTAAAAGTACATGAGTCCCCCCGCCATCTTATTAAGGGTCAAGGGATAAAGTACTAAAAGTCAGTCTGGAGGTAAGTCAATTATCCTGGCAGTGAGGAGGGACTTTCATAAGGCAGTGTATAGGGATATATACAATTTGAGAGCTTGAAGTTTGAATATTACTATTCCTACCCTGTCTAAGGTGTGTAGGATTTATCCCAATAGTAGGAGAAAGCAGTTCTTGTTCACCTGATAGTATATTCGTCTCAGTAGTAGTTCTACGAGAGCCATATGAGTAGTGAATAGTTTCCTTCTTGGTAGAAGGCGAGAGAGGCGAGAAGGGTAGGTAAAGTGATATTTAAAGCACAAGGGATAATTAAGGGGCTAGATAGTTGGCACTAATTGCTAGATTTCTTTCCATGTCTTAGTCATCTTTATCGGGAAGGTCTAACTAGATAACTTTTCCCGAGGTTTTAGTTGCAGTGAATGAAGATTTATTCTTTAAGGGAAAAGGTCTATCAGCAGTTCCAGAAGTTGCACTTTCTTTCAATGTTGGTCCAGGCCCCGTATCAATTGGCCTTGCCTACTTCAATGCCAATGCCCGGTAAACATGTAGAAAAGACAGTTGAGAAGGCCTTTAGGGGCGCTGTATTCATCCAGCTAGAAATCTCGTAAGAGAAGATGTTAATGTAGGTCGGATCCTAGCGTAGAGAAATGCTATCCGACTTTCATGATCGAATCGATTCCACTTTTTACTTTGTCGAGATTGGCTTGGTCTTAAGTGTACCGCACCGAGACGTTGACGGATTGGCTCGGTCTGGGAGCTCTTCGATGATAGATTCTACTCTAGTTTTCAAATGATGCAAGGGGTCTTTTTACGGCGAACCGACCGGTAACGCTCTATGTGTGTGTGAACAGGGCCATTCTAAACCCGGTTGAACGAAGAACACACCTGCGATATTCATCCCCGTTCCGAATGATCTGGAATTCCTTTCCAATTCCGACTGTTTGCAGCATGCGAATGCCTCCTTCCCACTTTTGATCAGGTGCCCGCATTTTCCGCGCTTGAAAAAAAGAACCTGGGACGTATTTCCTTGCCATGGGCGCGGCCTTCGTTTCACTCCCTTTAGCCCATCTTAATCTAAGTACAAAAACCCGTGAAGGGAGCCCCTTCGGTTAGAGAAAAGTCCCATTCGGATGCATGGAGCCGGAGAACGGCTCTCTCTCTTCCCTGTTGTGTCACCCTAGCCCACAAGCACAACCTTAGAAGTAGGGCGAGAGAATGGTTCCCCCCCGCAGCAACAAGACCTCTGGGAGGGAGTTGTCTTCGAAGTTAACTTTTCCACTGAAGCCTTTCACGATATGAGAATCTGGAGGCTCTCCGCTTTTTAGGATAGGGGTCAAGACAGAGTTGGGCGCCGGCGGTTCTATATACTTGTTGAGCTCCTTCTTCAGAAGCAGGGACTTACCTTAAGACTGAAACTATTTTTATCTTTTTCCCTGGGGAGTCATCCGATGAATTGATTGCTGTCCGTCGGGCTTTTAGTTCTCGACCATGCGAGCTCTGCTACATTCATTGGAAGTTCACTTGTAGGCATTGGGATCAAGCTTAAGGAAGTGAGAGATCTAGTTGCAGTCCTTAGGGAAGTATGTGGGAGAAAGATTACATACCTCGCCTTAAGCCCATCGCCTTCCATTCTTTCCTACGAGTCCGCTTGTATTTCATCCCTTCCCTATGTCCCCTAGTCCCGTTCGTGTGAGTCTCCATTCGGTGGGTTATCCGTAAACCATTCCGAAAGCATTGGCTAAGCAGCGGAGGTAAGAAGGGCCCTTCTTTTCTTTCTCCTTCGTAAGAGCGAGCTTTGCACCCAAAGCAGCATCCTTTCTTTACATCTTAGATGAAATGAAAGACCTCTTCCCTCTCATTC